TTTCTTCAAATCCAAAAATTCCTCTTTTTTATACATAGGTCGTCGATTCGGCATTGGATAAAAAAGGCAGAGTGCCCTTTTCTTTCTAGTAAATGGTTCAAATCCTTTTATCGATATGAGTGTTCTATATCAGATAAATTACCAACTATTCATTTTGAAAACATTTCAGTACTAATGTAGTCGTAGAAAGAGTACCATGTTTTGCCTGGACTTCAAACAGTTTAGCTTTAACCATGTTAATGGTCTCACATTATTGGTTGATAGAGAATCAAAGTTGATTTACCAATAAGTCACGAAATGCTATGGTTCTTACATATGATTTTTTAATTTATTCAGAAGTAATTCGTCGAGATCGTGCACCTTTTTTCCTATTTATCCTAAATATACTATAACTATAAATAACTATAAATAAAGTAAAGTGCAGCCGGATGGATCCAACCTATTCTTGAAATACACAACCCGCACACACTCCCTTTCCAAAAAAAATCAATACACCAATCACTACACTTAGATTTATTGGATTTGTTGCTAAAATATCGGTATTAAACCCGAAACCCCCGGCGGATGGCCAATGGCGTGAGAAAACGAAAGAATCGGTTACATTTTTCATATGCTTTCCTCTTATAGATAGGACTGACAAAGAACAAAGTTATTTTTCTATTACTTCGCTCGCCCCTTTCTTTTTTGATCAATTTATTTATTTTTAATTGAATTTCCCCCCCTTTAATGGGAATAGATTAAATCTAGTAATTTCATTTAGGTTAGGTCTTAGGTCTCATTTCAATTGTGAAATATATCGTTTGTGGAAATGTTTCCTAAAAGGAAAAAGGTTTCCATTGTACTAAGCTAAGGACGGGAAGGAAGAAAGCGAGTGATCTGGTAATTCCTCATCCTCAAAGCAGTCCTTCCTGTAGTCTCAACAAATAAGTAATTATAGGAGTAAAGTGTTGATATAATTCGAAGAAGCAAACGACAATTTAATTTCAAGTTAATAAAGAAAAAAAGTAAAATAAGTATGTAATCTAAGGTACTTTTTTACATTTCTAGGATTAAACAAAAGGATTCGCAAATAAAAGCGCTAATGCCACAACCAGTCCGTAAATTGTTAAAGCTTCCATAAAAGCTAGACTAAGCAATAAAGTACCTCGTATTTTACCCTCTGCTTCTGGTTGTCTCGCAATACCCTCTACAGCTTGGCCTGCAGCAGTACCTTGACCAACTCCGGGTCCAATAGAAGCAAGTCCTACAGCCAATCCAGCAGCAATAACGGAAGCGGCAGAAATCAGTGGATTCATGGTAAGTTCCTCGCACAAAAAAAAAATAAATGGTTAATGATACAATCAACCAATGAATTATTACTTAATTTTATCATTAAGTTTGATCATTAAGATCTATTGGGTCGGAGTAACTAAAAACTAATGATAATATTACTGAATCGTCAGAACTACTTCGATATCTCGTTTTTTGTTTCTACCCATGATGAAGTTTTTGTAAATCCATATACATACGGCTCTAGTTATTGCATTTCTTTCTTTCCAACCATTCTTTCATTCCATCCTTCGTTCTTTACTCTTCTATATCCTTGAGTTCATCTGTTTTTTCATCCAATCCACAATCACAAATGAAACAGAAGAAAGGACTTGACTTATCTTGTAATCCATCTAATCTAAATGCAGTAAACTGCAATCAAATCAATATATGCAATCATCAATATATGCAATGGATATCAATATGATCGATATCAACGATATCAATATATCAAAACGATATCAATATATCAATATAACGATATCAATATGTATATCAATACATATATATATTTTTTTTTATTTATTTTGCTATATATATTGCTATCTATATATATTGCTATATATATATATTACATATATATAGCATATAGTTAGATATATATATAGTTAGTTAGTATATAGGTAAGGCATAAGGACTTCTATTTATATATAGATAGGACTATATAACTAGTGAATATCTAATATTACATATACATATTACATATACATTTCTTTCTTCCATAACGTAAACTGGCCACATTTTATATTGAATCGGATTATAGAATCATTCCTCGAAACCCACACAAAAAGTGGCTGGACTTATAGACATTACATACATCTAGTGTGACCTCCCCAACCCATCCTTTTTTTTTTACAATTCCGTAATATCGTTCATCTTCTCTCCTACGACTCTAGGTCATATATTCATACGTATTTATATCTATTATGTTCTCCAACCAAGCAGATTATCTTGAACCATGCATGAATTGGGATAAGCTAAAAAAAAAGACTATTTCGAAAACTAGTCAATGATGACCCTCCATGGATTCACCTATATAAGCCGCGGCTAACGTTGCAAAAATAAGAGCTTGAATACCACTTGTAAATAATCCAAGAAACATGACAGGTATAGGAACTACTGAAGGGACTAAAGAAACAAGAACAACAACTACTAATTCATCAGCCAATATATTCCCGAAAAGTCGAAAACTAAGAGATAAGGGTTTTGTGAAATCTTCTAGGATGTTAATTGGTAAAAGTATTGGAGTTGGTTTGATGTATTTCTCGAAATAACCCAACCCTTTTTTGGTAAGACCTGCATAAAAATATGCCACTGACGTGGGTAAAGCTAAAGCAACAGTAGTATTTATATCATTCGTGGGCGCAGCTAACTCCCCATGAGGTAACTGTATGATTTTCCAAGGTAAAAGGGCACCTGACCAATTAGAAACAAAAATAAATAGGAACATAGTTCCAATAAAAGGAACCCAAGGTCCATATTCTTCTCCAATCTGGGTTTTGCTCAAGTCTCGAATAAATTCAAGGACATATTCAAAGAAATTCTGACCGTCGGTCGGAATGGTTTGTGGATTCCGAACAGCTATGATGGCTGAACCTAACAAGATAGCAATTACGACCCAAGAAGTGATAAGTACTTGGGCATGGATTTGTAAACCTCCTATTTGCCAATAGAAATGTTGGCCTACTTCTACACCCGATATATCGTATAACCCCTTGAGTGTTTTAATGTAACATGGTATAACATTCATATTGTCCTCTGATAGAAATTGAACTTCAAAAAAGGAATTAGTTTGATTCAACCATTTCTTTCTCAACTCACCAACTTGAATCATTAATCATATATTTAGGATACCAAGAAATCACATAACATCATAATATATATCAATATCCCCAGTTCTTTTTTTTTATCTATTTTTAAAAATTCAAAAAAAAGTAACCGATCCAATAAATCTATGGAGTTGCCCAATAATTAACATTAACTAATTTTATTATTCTTAATCTTAATCATAATCAACGATTTCTTATATAGCTAGAACGACCTTCACAAATTGCGGATACTAATTTGTTAAGAATCAATCGAATTGAAGCTATAGCGTCATCGTTGGCTGGAATCGAAATATCTGCAAGATCTGGGTCACAATTTGTATCGATTAAACAAATCGTTGGAATCCCCAAAATGGCACATTCTCGAAGAGCCGTATATTCTTCTTGCTGATCAACGATGATCACAATATCAGGCAATCCCGTCATATATTTGATCCCACCGAGATATGTTTGCAAGGTAGATAATTTTCTCTTCAACATTGCTGCATCTCTTTTGGGGAGACGGTTGAGTTTCCCCATCTTTTCTTCTGCTCTTAAGTCCCTGAACTTATAAAGTCTCGTTTCCGTAGTGGACCAATTCGTTAACATACCACCGAGCCATTTTTGATTAATAAAATGAGACCGAGCCCTTATTGCAGCTGATGCTACTGAATCCGATGCTTTATTTTTGGTACCGACGATTAAGAAGTTTTTTCCCCTACTTGCTGCATCAAAAACTAAATCACAGGCTTCTGATAAAAAACGAGCAGTTCTAGCGAGATTTGTAATATGAATACCTTTACGCTTTGCAGAAATGTAAGGGGCCATTCTAGGATTCCATTTCTTAGTACCATGACCAAAATGAACTCCTGCTTCCATCATCTCTTCCAAATTGATGTTCCAATATCTTCTTGTCATTTTTTCCCACACTTCCTTTTTGTTTTTTCTTTTTCGTATTTTTAACAAAGAGACGAGGTACCTTGAAATAAATAATTGTTCCGATGGAACCTTCTACCGGGGATTGACCATTGATACACGGCACAAACCATAATTTTTTTTTAATTACTTATTTTATTTATTACCAAATCAATAATCAGACCAGTATAGTTAAAAGATAATTAAAGTGAAAATGAATCCGCTCTTAGGAATCATTAAATCGCATAAATGATTGTTCTGATGTCTCATGTAAATTTGTCTCATGGAAATTGTTTGTCGCGTAAGAACAAAATAATTCTCTATGGTGTAACAAAATATCTCTCATTTCCAACTCGAATAGATTTTTTCTTTTGATTTCCAAATAAATGTTTTTGTCTTGCCTTGAACGGTGCACAAATTTTTGGAATCCGGTACCAACAGGTATAATCCCCCCCAGAACAACGTTCTCTTTCAGGCCTTTCAACCAATCAATACGACCTCGTAGAGCAGCTTTTGCTAAAACTCGAGCGGTTTCTTGAAAACTTGCTTCGGATATGAAACTTTGAGTATTCAGAGACGCTCTTGTTATTCCCAATGAGATTGCCCGATAACAGATTGATTCGTCCAAAGCGCGCCCTGCTCGTTCCGCTCGCAACAATCCGATTAATTCTCCAGGCGAAAAAACATTAGACATTCCATCTTCTGAAACCAACACTTTTGATGTTACTTGACGTACAATAATCTCTATATGTCTATTATGGATCTGTACCCCCTGGGATCGATAAACCTTTTGGATCTTATTAACCAAAGAGATACGACTTTGGGCTATGGTTAGCTCAGCTCCAATCAAAAACCCCCAGGGGATCCCAAGAATTCTTGGTATACGCTCGTTCCAACCTTCAACTCTCCTTTCGAGGTTCATCGATATTGAATCAATCGAACGCACTTCTAAGATTTGTTCTACTTTTGGAA